AGTAATGTATTCTATGAATAATAAATATATATGAAGAATACTCTTTCAATCAAAGAAATATTTCAATTATTTCCGTGTTCGTATTTTGAAAGTAAAAAAAGTAAAAGGAATACAAATGGTAGGAAATTTATTCCAACTGAATTCTTCATAAATTTTCTATTTCGATGAACTGACTCTTACCAAAGTTAGATATGGACCATGAGGAAGAACGGAACTTTTTTTTTTATTTTGTTTACCTCTTTACTGTTCAAAGATCAAAGAGAAAACAATTCGGTTATTCCATTACGTGGATACACATTGGGAAACAACATAGTAGTTGTCCAACGAGATACTGCACATACTAAAATATTGTCTTGGGCGAGTCACATATTGCGCCGCTTGTTTTAGTTTTACTATTTTAGAAATTTTATTTTTGTTTTGCTTGTTTTATTGAACCCATTTCATATCATGGTTCAAACGTTAAAAGTCGACGGGTTTTACTAATCCTTGAATTCTAATCGTAAAAGTCGCTTTCGATTATTTCAAATTAATTTAATTGAAATCAACACAAATTAAATACAAATAGATAAAGCAAAGAAATAGAATTGGGATACTATATAATATACATTATCACTATATATATTATATATACGTAATTAAATCTATTTCTATATATATAGAAAAGGAATATGATGATACTATTGTAGATTGATCTATATTAATCTATATTAAATTAACCCGCATTACAATACAACTTTATACACTACAATAACAATACTAGATAGTATGGTAGAAAGAAATATCTGAATCTTTCTACCATACTATCGTATCCCATAGAATACGACTGATTCTAGTCTGCCCATTTCATTTAAGACGCGAAATTTTTATCCTTTTCTTCTCTGCAATTATTGATAAGAAATAAAAAATCAAGTTTAATTCAAATTAATCACCTTGGCTGACTGTTTTTACGTATATTATAAGTAAAAAAGCAGTAGGAACTAGAATAAACAGTGCAGTAGCAATAAATGCGAGAATATTTACTTCCATAATCTCATTGTTTAATTTTTCTTTAATTCGCAATAACTCGGGAGTTAATCCCATAGAGATAATAAACCTTTCGCCTGTAAATTCAATGGGATGCATTACATCTCGATGATATCGAATCGGATCAATATCATGAATAACAATATCGGAGCTATCAAATCGATTCATCGTCAAGAATTGAATAGTATAACATAGGATGATCTTTTATCCATACTGAACTCAAAATTTGATTCCCGATACAATCAATAATTCCTTTATTTATTTATCATTCTTTTCCATTCTTTCTTTTCTATAACCTACCGCCCTCTTTGTACAATCATCTGATGAAGTATCATCTAACCGCCTTTCCACTTACCATTGGTTCTAAACAAACCCCAACAAACAATAGAAGCTCAATGAAAAAAAAAAGGAAGGAGCTAAGTTATAAACTCCTTTTTTTAATGATCCAATCTTCTTGGAAAACAAAAGAAGTATGATAAAGACGAGTACAAATTCCGGTATAAAAAAATCGAATATTCCATCAAATTAACTATTTTTTTATATATTTATATATAAATTTAAAAAGTTTGTTCTTTCAAGGAAAAACCCTTATAAAATAAAAAAAAAAATTCATTACCTCGCTAATAAAAAAGTGATCCTTGTTTGATCTTTATTTTTTGAATATCCTCTTTCATTGGATTAGTAATGGGACGCATATATCAAAAGTTCAATGCGAAATTTGAATGAGATAGATTATTTCAAATTAGTAAAATTTGAAATTGAGGTTACACAAAATAGGGCCCGAAAAGGTTTTATTTTAATCTTAAAAAAAAGTATTCTATACTATTCTATACACAGTAACTATGTTCAATTTTTTTTATATTGTACAAATTCCATTTATGTATGTACTCCCGGGAAACATACAATACTCTACTCTATTTCATATTTCACAGATCGGGAGTAATTGAAAAAGCCAGACCCAGTACAGTACGGTATCCCGTGGAATCCTGAATCTGATGCTAATAATATAATAATTGTACTAATCCACATATGCCTCTCTCCCATCAATCGAATCGGTACTAGTCGAAGAAATGGAAATTCCCCCATTTGGTTGATGATAAATGTGAAACGAAAAAGAAAAAAAGAAGAGGGATCGCTGTTGGGAATGAAATTATGTTATTTGGACTTCTTTTCACAAAAAATAGAGAGATGAATTGATATAGTTTTTTATTGGATTTGGATTCGTCGGGACTGACGGGGCTCGAACCCGCAGCTTCCGCCTTGACAGGGCGGTGCTCTGACCAATTGAACTACAATCCCAAGTAAATACCATAATAAAATAAAGTATACATATTTTTATGATTTCATTCTAACCCTTTCAATTTCGATTCGAATTGGCGTGTTGTAACAGAGCTGCGAGTGTGATATATCGATACCCATATGGATATGTACTTTAGTTAGAGCAGCCGGTATTACTAGTAATCCTTTCGTTATTGCC